AGCGGGGATTCGACTTCCCCTGGGGGTAGGGTACTACGAAAGGAAGTTGATCATGGATTATCCATAAAGTTAGAATAGATTCTTCCTGGGTCGATGCCCGAGCGGTTAATGGGGACGGACTGTAAATTCGTTGGCAATATGTCTACGCTGGTTCAAATCCAGCTCGGCCCAATAATTCGCTGTCTACCATGACATGATATAAGCCTTTTTGTTTTGCATAAATGCCAGAGAAGGGTAAGAATCAAAAAAGTCAAATTTGCGCGTATATCTCTACTTTGATTTTTTCTTTCCTTCTTGTGTCTAGTTACTTTTTTGTTTCCATAATAAATTTGGATCTTGCTAAGGATCCCGATAGAAATATAAATCTGGATCCTTTCAATATAAACTTTAATGAAGAGAGTAAAGAAAATAAGATTTTTTTATTGTAAAAAATAGATTATCAATCAATTTGCTAATAACGAAAGGATTATCAGTAATCCGTGTTACTATATCTAAAGTGATATCCATGTAGATATCAATATGTCACTTGTGACTCTCTTTGTTACAACACACTAATTTGAATCTAAAATTCAAATGATTAAAATGAAATCATAAGAAGGAAGATGGATGCTATCCACTAGATTTCCATGGGATTGTAGTTCAATTGGTCAGAGCACCGCCCTGTCAAGGCGGAAGCTGCGGGTTCGAGCCCCGTCAGTCCCGGCGGATTCAATAAAAAAAAAGATATCAACTCCCCTTTTTGTTTCTGTGCAAAGGGATCAAAATGGCGGAATTTCCATTTCCAATAAATAGTCTTTTTTGTTTTGCTTTTTCTTTTTTCATCAAACAAAAAGGGGGTATTTCCATTATTTTAACTAACACCAATTGATGGTAGAGAGACGTATGTGAATTGGTATAATTATTGAGAGTATTCATCATATTCAAGACTCCAAGAAAGAGATACTGTACGGGGTCTCTGCTTTTTTCGATTGATCTCGATTCATTCGTCTATGAAAATGGAATAGGATAGCGTATAATACGTTTGCCAAGAGCACCTATATTTACTTTATTCTTTCCTATATTTACTTTATTCTTTTATGAAGATGAAGGAATTTAACATATTTCAAATCCAAGGAAAGAAAAAGAGGATATTTTAAAAATAAAGATAAAATAAAAGTCTTCCCTAATGAATACGCTCTTTTTAAAGATTAGAGTCGATGTCGAAGAAAAAACTCGTAATCAAAATTACTATTTGAATTTGATGGAATATTCGATTTTTTTTTACTGGGACTCGTTTTTATCACACTCCCTTTCTTTGTTTTCCAAAAAAATTAGATCATTAAAAAAATTTAGAATTTCAAATTGAACTTCTTTCTTTTTTTTTTTCTCTATTTTATTTCTATTGTTTATTTGATCTTTAGAAACAATTTTTGTAAACAATGGAAGTGAAAAAGGCGTTTTTTTATGATACTTCATCAGATGTTGTACAAGGAAGTGATAAGTTGTAGAACAGAAAGCATGGAAAAAGAATGAGAAATCACTATTTTTTGATTTGATCAGGAATCTAATTATGTATTCGGTGTGGATAAAAGATCTTCCTATGTTATACTATTCAATTTTCGACGATGAATCGATTTGATAGCTCAGATATTGTTATTCATGATATTAATTTCATTTGATATCATAGAAATCTAATTCATCCGATTTTATTTACAAGCGAAAGATTTCTCATCTCTATGGGATTAAATCCCGAGATATTCCAAAAAAAAAAAAAAAAAAAGATGAAATTATGGAAGTAAATATTCTTGCATTTATTGCTACTGCACTCTTCATTCTCGTTCCTACTGCTTTTTTGCTTATTATTTACGTAAAAACGGTTAGTAAAAATGATTAATTTGAATCAAATTTGACTATCAATGACAAAAAGGATTTCAATTTCTCGTCTTAAATGAAAGGGATGGATTAAACTCAGTAGTATCCTAAGGAGCCCGGTAGGATGGTAGAAAGAAATCGAGATCTCGATTTCTTTCTACCATCCTACCCATTAGATTCTGGTTATTATAATGTAGAAAGATACAAGTGAAATATCTTAATAGAAAGGAATGTATCTATATCTATATAAATGTCAATATTAATTAAATAGAATATTAAATGTATAGACATAGAATATTAAATGTATAGACTTTCTCAATTTCATTTGTTTGTTTGATCCATTTAATACAGATAATCCAAACCTGAGGAATTCGAAAAGGGGTACCCCACCACTGGTTAACCTTTGAAATCCTGATATAAAAATCTAAAATGAGTCAATAAAACAAAAATCCAATTCATTTCTAAAAGAAAACAAATAGAATACATTCTTCTATTATAATTCAATAGTCTAGTATTATAATTCAATAGTCTAGAATTTAGAATTTTTTTTTTAATTAAAAAAACTTAACAAAAATGTGCCGAACGATCTTGAAAACTAAAGCAATTGATACAGATTGATAGAGTTTGATTTTTAACGCAGTTAGTAGTACCTCTAGAACGCAATTAGGAGTACCTCTAGAGTCCACTTCTTCCCCATACTACGAGGGAGAGGGAAAATGTAAAAACTACCATTAATGCAGCCCATGCGAGACTTACTATATCCATGTGAATTCTGTCCCCTATTTCTATAAATATGAAGAAATTATTCCATTCTTGTTATTGTTCACTAATAATAGTGAAATCACTGGTGCAGAGTCAAAAAAAAGGGGGAGGGATTTGATTCCCATTGATGAACTACTCCAAAAAATCCACTTATCTTAGAATCTTATAATGAGTTCTTATAGAATTTCTAGTAGAATCGACAAAGATGTAAACACAAGCAAACTCCGAGCGTAGGGACAGTTTTAGAAGTATCCAAGAAATCTTACTCACATGTAGAAAGAATAAGACTTTTTCCTTCTTTTTTTTATTACCCTTCTTTTTTTGGAAGTAAAATAAAAAAAGGGGCAATTCTCCATCTAATCTAATATTGATTGAATGTCTGAGCATTGACTTTCATGAGTCTGTATACAAAGTTTCTTATATCTTTTCCAAAACAACTATTAATTAGATTCCCTCTTTGGATATCCAATCTACTTCAAAACTCAGTGAGTGGAACTACATTAGTAGTGGAAAATCAAGATTTACCGATTTCCTTCCACTACTTTAAGTTTTCTTTGAATCTTATACGCAAAAATTTAAACACTTTAGTTTAGAGAACAGAAACTCCAGAGCCGGAGGCTTAGAATCACGAAAAGAAACCATCAAGAATCCTTTGCCTACGTTTGTTTTTGCGAGTTCTATCAGCAAAGCACAAAGCATATTAGGGGATTTCGAGTCTTTTGTTGAGGCGACACCCGGATTTGAACTGGGGAAAAAGGATTTGCAGTCCCCCGCCTTACCACTCGGCCATGCCGCCTAAACGATAGAAACTAGATTCCAATTTTCTCGTTTTTTTTTTTCAACTCCGAAAATCCTCCTCAATATCAATTATAACAGCAATAATGAGTATATGTAAACCCCAGAACCAGAGCATACCTTACGTTGTTATAGAGCTATAGCTCTTTAATGGGGTATTTTATCTGTCTAGGATACTTCATAGAGAGTAATTCTCAAGAAATTTTTGTATTTCCATTTTTCATTGAATAAAGTGAAGAGAAAATTGAATTTTTGATAGAGCACAGCATGTGCTGTCCCGAATAGAACTGTCCCGCAATAAAAGAAGAAAAAGAGATGTATAACGTATATATCTGCGCATTTTAATATTTTAATAATATTTAATATTTTATTTTAATAATATTTAATATTTATTTTTTTAATAATAATAATTTAATAATTAATAATAATAAATAAATTAATAAATAAAAAATTAATAAATAAAAAAAATACAAGCTTTCTTATCCACTTCAATTCAATGATATTTTATTCAAAATAGGTCAAAATCAATCTCTTTTCCGCAAATCTTTTTTTTGTGAACAATAAAATACAAATACACGAAAAGGTAAAGTGGTTAGAAAAATCAGCTTTCTCTTTATTTTATTTATTATATCTGTATCCGCTCGAACAGATTTAATCATGAATACATTTATTTATTTTATGGTATGCAATTGGATTTGAATATCTAATATCATAATAATGGTGAAAATGAAATGACTTTCTTTTTGATAGTCTTTAAAAAACTCCATAAGTCCCAGTGGGATTTTTCAATTCTCTTCCTTTTGTATCTCTTTCTTATAAAAAATTCCAATTGAATCTAGTTTCCGTTCATACGTATTTCATACATTCCATATATATATATAGTTGGATAAAATTTCATGTGATTCAGTAAACAGAATAGAAATTCCATTATTGCTAGATCGAATTCTATGGATATGATTCGGTGAAGAATGAGAGATGGGATTTTTTCAATAAATGGATAAATGGGAAATTCAAAAAAGATGCTCCGGGATGAAAATGAGGGAACGTATACAATACCTGGATTTAATCAGATACAATTTGAAGGATTTTATCGGTTTATTGATCAGGGTTTAACAGAAGAACTTTCTAAATTTCCAAAAATTGAAGATATAGATCAAGAAATTGAATTTCAATTATTTGTAGAAACATATCAATTGGTAGAACCATTGATAAAAGAAAGAGATGCTGTATATGAATCACTTACATATTCTTCTGAATTATATGTATCCGCGGGATTAATTTGGAAAACCAGTAGGAATATGCAAGAACAAAGAATTTTTATTGGAAACATTCCTCTAATGAATTCCCTTGGAATTTCTATAGTAAACGGACTATACAGAATTGTGATCAATCAAATATTGCAAAGTCCTGGTATCTATTACCAGTCAGAATTGGATCATAACGGGATTTCGGTCTATACCGGCACCATAATATCAGATTGGGGAGGCAGGTTAAAATTAGAGATTGATAAAAAAGCAAGGATATGGGCTCGTGTGAGTAGGAAACAGAAAATATCTATTCTAGTTCTATCATCAGCTATGGGTTCGAATCTA